TTTGGAAGAGATGATGGAAGCAGGAATTCATTTTGGTCATGGTACTAGGAAATGGAATCCTAGAATGGCACCTTATATCTCTGTAAAACATAAAGGTATTCATATTACAAATCTGACTAGAACTGCTCGTTTTTTATCAGAAGCTTGTGATTTAGTTTTTGATGCAGCAAGTAGGGGAAAACAATTCTTAATTGTTGGTACCAAAAATAAAGCAGCGGATTTAGTAGCACGAGCTGCAATAAGGGCCCGGTGTCATTATGTTAATAAAAAATGGCTCGGTGGTATGTTAACGAATTGGGCCACTACAGAAACGAGACTTCATAAGTTCAGGGATTTGAGAACAGAACAAAAGGCGGGGAGACTCAACCGTCTTCCCAAAAGAGATGCAGCTATCTTGAAGAGACAATTATCGCGCTTGCAAACGTATCTGGGCGGGATTAAATATATGACGGGGGTACCCGATATTGTAATCGTCGTTGATCAGCAAGAAGAATATACGGCTCTTCGAGAATGTATCACTTTGGGAATTCCAACAATTTGTTTAATCGATACAAATTGTGACCCCGATCTTGCAGATATTTCTATTCCAGCAAACGATGACGCTATAGCTTCAATCCGATTAATTCTTACCAAATTCGTATTTGCAATTTGTGAGGGTCGTTCTAGCTATATACGAACTCCTTGATTAATAATAAGATAAATAAATTATTTTGGTAACTACATAGATTTATGGAATCAGCTACTCTTCTTAAATCGCACAAAAAAAATAAAAAAATGTGGATCTTATGGGATTAGCGGGTATTCAAAATAGATAATTCTAATTCAAGTAGATAAGTTGAAAAGGAGAAGGTTGAATCAAAATAATTTCTTTTAAAGTTATATTTCTTTCAGAGGGCAATATGAATGTTATATCATGTTCCATCAACACACTAAAGGGGTTATACGATATATCCGGTGTGGAAGTAGGCCAACATTTTTATTGGCAAATAGTGGGTTTTCAAGTTCATGCCCAAGTACTTATTACTTCTTGGGTTGTAATTGCTATCTTATTAGGTTCAGCCCTTATAGCTGTTCGGAATCCCCAAACCATTCCGACTGCCGGTCAAAATTTCTTCGAATATGTCCTTGAATTCATTCGAGACGTGAGCAAAACGCAGATTGGAGAAGAATATGGTCCATGGGTTCCCTTTATTGGAACTTTGTTTCTATTTATTTTTGTTTCTAATTGGTCAGGTGCTCTTTTACCTTGGAAAATCGTACAGTTACCTCGGGGGGAGTTAGCCGCACCTACGAATGATATAAATACTACCGTTGCTTTAGCTTTGCTCACGTCAGTAGCATATTTCTATGCGGGTCTTTCTAAAAAGGGATTAGATTATTTCAGTAAATACATTCAACCGACTCCAATCCTTTTACCCATTAACATTTTAGAAGATTTCACAAAACCCTTATCACTTAGCTTTCGACTTTTCGGGAATATATTAGCTGATGAATTAGTGGTTGTTGTTCTTGTTTCTTTAGTACCTTTAGTGGTTCCTATACCTGTCATGTTCCTTGGATTATTTACAAGCGGTATTCAAGCTCTTATTTTTGCAACTTTAGCTGCGGCTTATATAGGCGAATCTATGGAGGGCCATCATTGACTAGTTTTCGAAATAGTCTCTTTTTTTAGCTTAGAACTTAGAATAAGGCAATGTACGCGTAACGCAAAATAATCTACTTAGGAAACATAAATATACAAATAGAAATATATAAATACAGGATATACGACTAAGAGTCATAGAAAACGAGTACGATATTGGGGAATTGTAAAAAAAAGGAAAGAGATCTAAAAGATCTTTTTCCTAAAATTCCTGTTTGGTTTTATTATATCATACTTCGCCGCCAATGAATATTCGCATTCTATTGTTTTGTTCATTCAATTCCAATATCACATATCGGGAGTCATGATTTGAATAAAAATTCTTATAGTATCATAGTATCGCAATTTACACGGCGTGTGATTAAAAAAAGAAAAGAAAGATGCGTTATAGAAGGATTCCCGTTTCAGTCGATTTTATTCAATTCGATGATTGACCAAAAGAGATTGACCAAAAGAAAATATTAATAATAATAAATTGAATGACCTTACTGCAATCAAATACTTCTATTTATTTCCATGAAATGATTCGACCTACTGAATTTGTCTATTTCGATTGTAGCCATGTTCGATAATGATAAATAAAAGAAATCGAAGAATTTACAAAAAACGAGATTAATAAAAAATGGGGTAGTTGGGAGAGGGGGACAGAATTGGTGTATGGGATCTAATGACTATAAGCCAACTTTTGTGTATGTTTCCAAGAATGATTTTAGAATACGATTGACTTTAAGATACGAACAGTTTGAATCTAAGATATAAATAGTTGGTTTACGTTATGGAAGAAAGATATGTATATGTGATATTGGATATTGCTAGTTATATATCAACTAAAGATCGCCCTACTATTGTGAACTTAGA